AACCTTTTTGTAGCTTTGGATTGATGCAAAAACGACTTTTTGTACAACCTAGTGTAGATTCATATCTCAATTAGAAGGTCTTAGATAGAGCTGCTTTATCTTTTCCATAGATAATATGAATTACTCTATTTCAAATCACGTGAGCAGCCATTACTAAGAGACATCCCGGTATATATATTTAATTATTGATATTGAATTTCATTTATTTTATTTAGTTGTTAATTTCGATTTCGATTTAGGTTTTTCAAAAAGAATTCGTTTTCATATTAATAATAAAATTTTGAATAATAAAAATAAAAAAAAGAAATTTCTTTCTTTCGAAATCGTTTGATATATGAGATGAATTGAATCTATTAATTCAATTTGTTATACTTGTTGTTGAATTGAGTTGCGTGGATTTGTATACGCATAAAAGACCACAAAAAAAGAGTTTTCTTTTATGGTTGGTCCATATATGTTGGTTTTGGCTCGACTGAACGTTCTGACGAAACTTCAGTTAAGTTATGCTATAGAAAAAAAGAAGATTCTTGCATATTTTGCCCTCCTGCTGAGAAAGCATTCATTCTTCAGCCATTTCCATTTCTCAAAAGACTTCAATTGGTACGTGCAAGAAATAGGCCAACTCGGCGGCTTTTTGTTCAATTTCTCGTGGAGTCAAATTCTCATCAGTACGGGTCAAGGGAATGGCCCCTTGGCCTCTGATATCCATATAAAGGACACGACGAGCATAAAAACCCTCTTTAACTTCTATTCTAACGGACTGAATATCTTTTATAAGGAATCGGAGGAATATGCGACGATTTTTTCCAGGAAATCCCCAACGAAAAATACACACTATCCCTTCCTTTCGATCGAATCGATCATAACCACTACCTATATTCCAGGAAATTGTGCACCACAAATAGGAACTAAAAAAGAGACCCGCGATCCCGTAGAAAGACATCACAATCCCTTGTGGAAAAAAAAGGAATTGCTGAGACGGAAAAAAAGATATCCAATTTCTACCAAGATAACTGGAAGTTCCAACCAATAAGAATCCTAATGAACCTAAAAAAAGGATAAGGGCCCAGCAGAAATTACTTAGTTTTCTAGACCCCGTTAGAAGTTCTATCCATATATCTTCTGATCGCCAACTCATACTTGATCTGATTGCATTTTATTGGAATTAAGAGAATACCCCAAATGAATTTGACTTTACTTTCTTTTTGTTTCCGAAGTAACTCTCATCAACTAGTACTGGTTTGATGTGAACTAGCACTAGTTTGATGTGAATTAGCATTAGTTTGATGTGAATTAGCATTAGTTTGATGTGAACCTTTAGGAGAAAAAGTTTGATGTGAACCTTTAGGAGTAATTCATCAAATTGGTTAGAGCGAAAATAATAACATACCCTTCATTATGAGCCCACTGTACATATTGATATAGATCCACCAACTTTACATTTTAGCCATCCAGCGATCCTGATCTATTTGAAACTAGCTAGAATTCATTCTAAAATTCATTTACCCATAGATCCTTTTCTGCAGGCATAAGAGCTTTTTCCTTTATCTTCGACGGAAATTACATGTTCGACCCTATATTTTTTTGATTTTATTTATCGAAATAGATATCTGTCTTTCTAAGTTAAAAAAAAACAGATGAGATTGGGTCCCATCAGATCTAAACAATCTTGTTTTTTTGAACATGAAGAAATAAAGAAGCCATTGCAATTGTCGGAAATACTAGGCCTACTAAAGGCACGAAAATAGAAGGAAAATGGAAAGTTGTCATAAAATGGGTACCTCGATTTACTATTTGTACCTGCTATTATTTCTTTTTTACTATATAACTATTAATAATTAATATTAATAATTAATTCAATGGGAACCAATACTTCAATCCCAATAATCCCGACGAATCCTTATCTTATTTCTTTCTTCCTTGGAATTTCATTGACCTTTTTGAGCGCCCTGGGGCTTTTCAAGATCTTTGATAAGTTTGTATATCAACTTGAGAAGCTCGTCTATTACTTGGAGTAATTTTTCGACGATCTCTCGATCTAGACGGTTATTGATTAGTTTCAATAGCGCATCTTCCAATAGCCCATTTATGATTTTGAAGAGTTTATCGATGAAATCCAACGGATCTATATCCGGAACTCAGCCTCAGATCGAGGCTTCCCCAGCCCTTCTTCTAGCCCTTCATGATCCCAAAAATAACACTTGACTAGTTCCTTTGCTACCATGATCTGTTCCAATGTGATCATGATCTGTACTCGCTTAATCATATTTGAAAAATTGCTACTTAAATATCTTATTTATTCTCTTTACTGAATCGTATGAAATTTGAATCAATTCTACTTTAAACCAAAATTCTTTCAACTAGAAAATATCATCCAACAGGCGTTCCAAAAGCTTGGGCAGTGTCTTCTCGTTTTCTCGCTCCAAGACGTCTACCATGTGTTGGAAATATTTCCAATATTTAGTAAGATATTCCAAATATTTACTAAGATAGTAGTCCG